AATGCCTACAGGAAAAGGACTAATCGGTTATTTCTGCCATCGCCTCAAACGTGTCAATATTCTCACTAATGGTACGTAAATGTAACTCCTTGTTCAAAGAACTATTCAGAGTGCCTCGAGCTCCTTTTAAAACTTGTTGGAAAACCTGTTGTCGGACTTGCTGAACCGCCCTTTGGTGGTCAAAACGAATGGTTTCATTTTTGTAATTTTCTAATTCTTCCAAAGTCTTATAAGTTGACTTAATCAAATTCAATTTTTCTCGTTCTATCTTCGAGTATCCATTCACTCGAAATTGATCCGCTTCCCTTTCGACTTTCCGTAAGCGAGCCCGGGCTTTTTCCAGCCGTTGAATGGCCCCCCCCTGCAGTTCCTCTGAATTTCGAATAGTATTCAGGATCTTCCGTTTTCGATTATCTAATAAATCACTTAATGAAAGTAGATTATCTTTCCATTCATCTCAAAACTTACATGATCCCTTCCCGAACCAAACATGAATTTTTCGATTCATTTGGCTCTCACACTCAATTACTTCAACTTTTTAAGTATGGGGCAATTCCCATATCTTTTTTTTTAATGGAATGAGCCTATCCTCTACCTCTCTTCTCTATTCATATTCCAAGATGTCGCGACTAATCACTAATCCAAGACCAGAATATTTTGAGGACTCTTCTGACGGAACAAAACAAAAATATTGAATTGTCAGCAAAGTTGTTTCTTTTTTTCGTCAAATCCAAAGAATTCTTCTTACTTTATATTATACACAGGTCACCGATTCAGCATAAAAAGCGGTTGATTGAAATATTTCAAATATTTTGCATTCCAATAAAAGAATAAAAGAAAAGGCTCAAATAATTTTATCGACATGAGTGTTTTATATCGAAAAAAAAACACAAATTCCAATTATTCATTTTGCAAACATTTCTATTCTATATTAATATAGTAGTAGAAAGAGTACCATGCTGCGTCTGGACTTCAAACAGTTTGGTTTAGCTTTAACCATGTTAATGACCCCCCACTATTGATTTGGTTGATAGAGAATCAAAGTAGATTTACCAATGAATCACGAAATGCTATGGTTCTTAAATATGATTTGAAATTGATTCAGAAGTAATTCGCGGAATCGTGCACCTTTTTCGATCTAGTTATAATGAAAAAAAGTACAGCTGGTTGGATCCAGCCTATTCTTGAAATAAACAACTCGCACGCACTCCCTTTCCAAAAAAGATCAATACACCAAGGACTACACTTAGATTTATTGGATTTGTTGCTAAAATATCGGTATTAAACCCGAAACTCCCGGCAAATGACCAGCGAACCAAGGAAACGAAAGAATCGGTTATATTTTTCATATTATCTCCTCTTTTAGATAGACTAAAAAAAAAATACGTAATTTGCATATTTATAGGATTAAACAAAGGGATTCGCAAATAAAAGCGCTAATGCTACAACCAGTCCATAAATTGTTAAAGCTTCCATAAAAGCCAGACTAAGCAATAAAGTACCTCGTATTTTTCCCTCCGCCTCGGGTTGTCTCGCGATACCTTCTACAGCTTGACCCGCAGCAGTACCTTGACCTACTCCAGGTCCAATAGAAGCAAGCCCGACGGCCAACCCAGCGGCAATAACAGAAGCGGCAGAAATCAGTGGATTCATGATAAGTTCCTCGCACTAAAATAAAGAAATAGTTAATGATACAATCGTCCAATGAATTATGACTTAATTATTCCATCGCTAAGATTCATCCAGTCGAAATAACTAAGAACTCGGAATTGAAGTAATAATAATATTAGTATTAAACCATAAAAGCTACTTCGATATCTCTTTTTGAGTTCCGATCCACAGGATTTTTGTGAATCCATACGACTTTTGTTCTTCCATTTCTTCTTTCCAAACCCTTTTTTAATTCTTCGTTCGTTAGTTTTCTTTATTTCATCGCTTTATTCATTCACATTCAATTCACAGGCAAAGACGAAACCGAAGAATTTCTATTGGAATCTCTATCTAAGTTCACAATAGTAGGGCGGATTAGATATATCTTTAGTTGATATATAACTATCAATATCTAATATCATATATACGTGTCTTTCTTCCATAACGTAAACCAACTATTCATATCTTAGATTCAAACTATTCGTATCTTAAAGTCAATCGTATTCTAGAATCATTCTTGGAACCATACACAAGAGTTGGCTTAGAGTCATTAGATCCCATATACCCAATTCTGTTCCCTTCTCCCAATCAACCCATTTTTTATGAATCTCGTTTGGCGAATCATTGCATAGAAATAAACATAAGTATTTTATTCCGGTAAGGTCATTCACTTTAATTATTTAATTCTTTATTAATATTTTCTTTTGGTCAATTGTTGAATTGAATAAAATCAACTGAAATGGGAATCATTCTAGAAAGCATCTTTCTTTTTCTTTTTTTTTTTTAATCACACACCGTGTAAATTGTGATACTATGATACTATAAGAATTTTTATATTAAGAATTTTTATTCAAATAATGACTCCTTATATTTGAATTGAATGAACAAAACAATAGAATGATAATATTCATTGGCAGGAGTATGATATAATAAAGCCAAACATGAATTTTAGGAAAAAGATCTTTTTGATCTCTTTCCTTTTTTACAATTCCAAAATATCTGAATTTTTTTTCTATGACTCTTTGTCGTATATCCCGTATTTGTCTATTTCTATTTGTATATTGATGTTTCCTAAGTGAATTATCTTTAGTTACGCATACACTGCGTTATTCTAAGCTAAAAAAAAAAAAAGAGACTATTTCAAAAACTATTCAATGATGGCCCTCCATAGATTCGCCTATATAAGCCGCCGCTAAAGTTGCAAAAATAAGAGCTTGAATACCGCTTGTAAATAATCCAAGGAACATCACAGGTATAGGAACCACTAAAGGTACTAAAGAAACAAGAACAACAACTACTAATTCATCAGCTAATATATTCCCGAAAAGTCGAAAGCTAAGTGATAAAGGTTTTGTGAAATCTTCTAAAATGTTAATGGGTAAAAGAATTGGAGTCGGTTGAATGTATTTACTGAAATAACCTAATCCCTTTTTAGAAAGACCTGCATAGAAATATGCTACTGACGTGAGCAAGGCTAAAGCAACGGTAGTATTGATATCATTCGTAGGTGCAGCTAACTCCCCATGGGGTAACTGTATTATTTTCCAAGGTAAAAGAGCACCGGACCAATTCGAAACAAAAATAAATAGAAACATAGTTCCAATAAAGGGAACCCATGGACCATATTCTTCTCCAATCTGAGTTTTGCTCACGTCTCGAATAAATTCAAGGACATATTCGAAGAAATTTTGACCGGCAGTCGGAATAGTTTGTGGATTCCGAACAGCTATAAGGGCTGAACCTAATAAGATAGCAATTACAACCCAAGAAGTAATAAGTACTTGGGCATGGACTTGTAAACCTCCTATTTGCCAATAGAAATGTTGGCCTACTTCCACACCGGATATATCGTATAACCCTTTTAGTGTGTTACTGGAACATGATATAACATTCATATTGCCCTCTAACAGAAATAGAACTTTAAAAAGAATTATTTTGATTCAACCCTCTCCCTTTCGACTTGGATACTTTAATTAGAATTATCCGTTTTGAATACCCGCTAATCACCCACAGTTTTTTTTAATTTCTTTTCTTTTATGCGATTCAAGAAGAGTAACCGATTCAAAAAATCCATGTAGTTACCAAAAAAATTTATTTATCTTATTATTAATCAAAGATTTCGTATATAGCTAGAACGACCCTCACAAATTGCAAATACAAATTTATTAAGAATTAATCGGATTGAAGCTATAGCGTTATCGTTTGCTGGAATCGAAATATCTGCGAGATCGGGGTCACAATTTGTATCGATTAAACAAATTGTTGGAATTCCAAAAGCGATACATTCTCGAAGAGCCGTATATTCTTCTTGCTGATCAACGATGATTACAATATCCGGTACCCCCGTCATATATTGAATCCCGCCCGGATACGTTTGCAAGCGTGATAATTGTCTCTTCAGGATAGCTGCATCTCTTTTTGGAAGACGGTTGAGTCTCCCCGTCTTTTGTTCCGCTCTCAAATCCCTGAACTTATGAAGTCTCGTTTCTGTAGTGGACCAATTCGTTAACATACCACCGAGCCCTTTTTTTTTAATAAAATATAATGACATATAATGACACCGGGTTCTTATTGTAGCTCGTGCTACTAAATCCGCTGCTTTATAACAAGCTTCTGATAAAAAACGAGCAGTTCTTGTCAGATTTGTAATATGAATACCTTTCTGTTTTGCTGAGATATAAGGTGACATTCTAGGATTCCATTTCCTAGTACCATGACCAAAAGGAATTCCTGCTTCCACCATCTCTTCAAAATTGATATTCCACTATCTTCTTGCCATTTCTCCCCATACTTCCTCTTTTTTTTATTTTTTTTATCAAAAAAATAAAAAAAAAAGAGACGAGTGAAATAAATAATTGTTCCAATGGAACCTTCTCTTCTACCAGAGATTGGCCATTGCTACACAATCCAGGCCATTCATTACTTTCTATTCGTTATTATCTTTCTTTTCTTACTATTAAGAAATCAAAGGATCAAAAATAGTTAAGAGAATCCGCTACTTAGGACTCATTAAATCCTCTAAATTATTGTTCTGATGTATCATGTAAAGTCTTTGAAATGCAAAAGTCTAATAATTCTCTGTGGTGTAAGAAAATATCTATCATCCCCCCCCCGAATAAATTCTTTTTTTTTGTTTCAAAAAGAATATTGTTATGCTGCCGTGAACAGTGCACTAATGCTTTGAATCCGGTACCAACGGGTATCATCCCCCCCAGAACAACGTTCTCTTTCAGGCCTTTCAACCAGTCGATACGACCCCGGAGAGCTGCTTTTGCTAAAACCCGAGCGGTTTCTTGAAAACTTGCTTCAGATATAAAACTTTGAGTATTCAGAGATGCTCTCGTTATTCCCAATAATATAGCTCGATAACGGATCGCTTCTTCCAAAGCACGCCCCGTTCGCTCCGCTCGTAACAATCCAATAAGTTCGCCGGGTAAAAAAATATTAGACATTCCGTCTTCTGAAACCAACACTTTTGATGTTATTTGACGTACAATAATTTCGATATGTCTATTATGGATTTGGACCCCCTGGGATCGATAAACCTTTTGGATCTTATTAACCAAAGAGATACGACTTTGCACTATAGTTAGCTCAGCACCAATTAAGAATCCCCAAGGAATCCCAAGAATTCTTGTTATCCGCGCGTTCCAACCCTCAACTCTTTTTTCTAGGTTCATCGATATTGAATCAATCGAACGCACTTCTAACACTTGTTCTACTTTTGGAAGACCCTGCGTTATATCACCAGATCTTGATTTTTCATATATAAATGTAATTAATGTATCTCCTTCATAAAGGATTTCTCCATAATGCCCATGAACAGTAGCTCCTGGAGTAGCCAAATAAGGCTTAGCTGATCTTATTACTACAGAGCCAGCTTGAACAATTAAAACTTGACCTGATTTGAGGTGTGGTCCATTTGTGGCTATACATATATTTTCACAAATAAACTGCCCAAGACTCATTATTGTGGACATTTCCTCACAATAATTATGATGGATAAAATACCAATTCAAATTAAATGGATTCAAAACAATCTTACTGTCTGGATCAGGATTATAAATTCTCTCGTTTTCATCCATTAAATAAAATTTACGTACTTGAAAAGTCTGTTTTAAATTATCAAGTTTCAAATAGTTAGTTACCGAAATCGGATTATAAGTTATTAAATAGTAAAATGAATAAAAATTCGCAATTTGAAGGACTGTTCCTAAGGGTCCCAACGAATTCCTAATTGGAATTAGAGGATCTTTTTGAATGTGAATTGATTGCTTTATCACATTATGATATTTGATATCGTTGAATGGACCCATTCGAAAACAATTAGATGATGACAAAATTATCAAAGACTGGCATTCCTTATTTCTATTCAACAAGGTATGAATAGTTCCTTGATTTTGGCTAAGTGATTGTTGAACCCTTGCCTTGAAATAAATGGAGTAAAACGGATTTATATTGGTGCGATCTGGACCATTATCAGAGATCAATCCTGGACTTGACGGAGCATTCCTTTTTCTGATATACGAAATATGGGATTGCACTAAGTCGATTCTTAGGAAATCTCGAATCATACCGTTTGTACTTACTTCAACAAAGGAAGCACAGACCTCTTCGACGGAAGAACTTTTTTTGTCTTGGTCCCAATTCAAGACTAAACAAGTTCGAACTAATTGAATACTTGTGTCAGAAATACCCCGAAAGGGTTTGCCCTTTCCATAAAGGATATAATTGACAGCTTGAAGGTGCATATTATCCTTTTCCCGCAGCAGATCCTGGGGGAAGAGTGTTGCTAAATTGATACCGCTCGCTATTTCATATGTGACTACGGGTCGAACCAAAACAAAATGCTTTTTCTTGGTAGGTGTGATCCGTTGGACATAGATCCATTTTTTCAATTTTTTTGATTCCCGGGTGGATTCCTTAAGTTCTTTTTTTCCCGTTTCCGGCGGTATCAAGATGCCACTGTGTCGGGATATCTTATCCGTTTCCCCAGGAAAATGGATATCCCCAGAAAAAATTTTTAGTTCAATCCTTTTTTTTTTTTTCTCCACTCGGACTAATCCGCCCACTTGGCTTCTTCTATTTAAAGCGATCCGGGTATCTACTCCAATGATACTATTATTCCGTACCATTACGTAAGAAGATTCGGGTAAAATATGCACTTCCTCGGGAATGAAAAAAAAGCGATCAATTTTCATTTGAAATTTTGTCTTAATTTTTTTGACTCCTCGATACTCAATCAAGTCCTCTTTTTTGACGATTGAATGCGCCCCTATAGTCCCATATTTAGTAATTCCTGAATTCTTTCTTCTGTATCGAGGATCATCAAAATAAGCAAGAATACTATTTTTACGGAAAATACCCTTTATGGGTATTTCAATCGAGATACCTGAATGGGGCATTAGTTCTTTCTCTTGTTCTTGAATGGAGTGGAACGGAATGAGAAATTGATTTCTTCGCCTTTTTGCCAATAAATCAGAATTCTTGTGGAGAATTGCAGGATGTATGAGATTACAATGACCAATACCTATGATTCGATTACCTATGATTCGATTAAATCCCGAATAATCCAAAATACCATCTTCTTTTTTATCAGAAAAATCTGACCTAACTAATTGGTGTCTCACTTGATCATTATTCACTGAGAGGCTAGAAATATATCTTCGTTCGACAGAATGAGAATGGATGTTCAGTTGATCTTGATCCTTGTGGAGTGAAAAAGAAACTACACCGGATCTGCACGAACCTCCTGATAATATCCATAAATGGCTTGTTTTTGGTAAGAGACGGACATTACTATATTGAAATTCGGGTGCATGGTACACGTCGGTACTCCAGTGCATTTCT